AAAAACAACAATGCTTTCGAATAAGCATGAGTAATCAAATGAAATAAAGCAGCTCGATAGGAGCCCATACCTAAAGCTAACATCATATAACCCAATTGAGACATTGTAGAATAGGCTAAACCTCTCTTAATATCTTTTTGAGCAAAAGCTAAAGTAGCTCCTAAGAGTACTGTTATTATACCTATCAAAGCTATTAGCTTCATTATGTAAGGTATAACTACGAAAAGAGGAAGAAGTCGAGCTACAAGAAAAATTCCCGCTGCTACCATGGTAGCAGCATGTATTAGAGCCGAAATAGGGGTAGGTCCTTCCATGGCATCTGGTAACCACACATGAAGAGGGAATTGTGCCGATTTAGCAATTGCACCGGAAAATAATAGGAAAGCGCACAAAGTAACAAATAAAAAATGAACCTCATTATCATTATTAGAAATCAAGTTATTGAATATTTCAAACAAATCCTGAAATTCGAAACTGCCTGTTAGCCAATAAAGACCTAAAATTCCTAATAATAAACCAAAATCGCCTACACGATTAGTTACGAATGCTTTTTGACAAGCATTGGACACACTAGGTCGTGTGAACCAAAAGCCTATTAATAGGTAAGAGCACATTCCAACCAATTCCCAAAAGATATAAATTTGTATTAAATTGGAACTGGTAACTAATCCCAGCATTGAAGTATTGAAAAAACTCATATAAACAAAAAATCTCAAATAGCCTTGATCATGAGACATATAACTGTCACTATAAACAAGAACTAAAATTCCAACCGTAGTAATTAATATTAACAAAATAGAAGTAAGTGGGTCAATCAAATACCCGAACTCTAAGGAAAAATCATTGTTGATGGTCCAAGACCATACATATTGATAAATGGAACTGCTATTTATTTGCTGAATAAACAGATCGGTCGAAAAAACCATAACTATACTTAACAATAAAACACTCGGAAAAGCCCATATACGGTGAAGTTTTTTTGTTGACACCGGAAAAAGTAGCAGCCCTATTCCTATTAACATAGGGACTGGAAGTGTAACGAAAGATAGAATCCATAAATATTGATATGTATGTTCCATAAAAAAATCTTATTATTTTTAATTAAAAAAAAAAAAAAATGAATTAAGTTTAACTTATTTTATAATTAAGTTTAACTTATTTTATAACTGTCTTGACAATTATTATTTTTAATCACTATAGAAAATAGAACCTTTGATGCCTTCAATCCAATTTAAAGAAATACTAGGTAGATAAAAATGTGTAAATTTTGACTGATCTGGTTTAGATCATATGCTTGATCTGGATGATCTATCAAGGAATATACATTGAATTAGATAAGATTTTCCAGTTTTCAATTTGAAAGTCCGGGACAGAACTCGAAACTTTTTTTGTTATATTATATGTCCATAAATCAATATCTAATGGGGTTGCTAAACCTTAACACAAATTTTATACCTAACGAAACTCTAAGGATTAATACAATAAAAATTCATTTTTATTTTCATTAATTTGAATGTTTCAACAAAAAAATATTCCATTGAATTAACTCCTTCAAGCTCGCCAATTGAATAAAAAAGGGTTATTATAATTTTGAGCAAGCCGCCATGGTGAAATCGGTAGACACGCTGCTCTTAGGAAGCAGTGCTAGAGCATCTCGGTTCGAGTCCGAGTGGCGGCATAACATAATTAAATTATCTAATTATTAAAAGGATAGAATAAATCCTATAATGAATTCAATTCCATATGTAAAATTATGGATAATTAAAGTATTCCCCCCTTTTTTTTTATGATATTTTTGACTTTAGAACATATATTAACTCATATATCTTTTTCGGTCGTTTCAATTGTAATTATAATTCATTTTCTAACCTTATTAGTCAATGAATTTGTGGGACTCTATGATTCGTCAGAAAAAGGCATGTTAACCACTTTTTTCTGCCTAACAGGATTACTAATTACTCGTTGGATTTATTCGGGACATTTACCAATAAGTGATTTATACGAATCATTAATATTTCTTTCATGGATTTTCTCTATTATTCATATGGTTCCATATTTTAAAAAACATAAGAATTATTTAAGCACAATAACCGCACCAAGTACTTTTTTTACCCAGGGCTTTGCTACTTGGGGTCTTTTAACCGATATGAATCAATCGAAAATTTTAGTACCTGCTCTCCAATCCCAGTGGTTAATAATGCACGTAAGTATGATGGTATCGGGCTATGCAGCTCTTTTATGTGGATCATTATTGTCAGCAGCACTTCTCGTAATTACATTTCGAAAAGTCATAAGAATTGTTGGTAAAAACAATAATTTATTAAATGATTCATTTCCCGTTGATGAGATCCAATACATGATGGAAAAACGAAATATTTTTAAAAATACTTTTTTTACTTCTTCTAGGAATTATTACAGGTTTCAATTGATTCAACAATTAGATCATTGGGGTTTTCGTATTCTTAGTATAGGGTTTCTTTTTTTAACCATAGGTATTCTTTCAGGAGCAGTCTGGGCTAATGAAGCATGGGGATCATATTGGAATTGGGACCCAAAAGAAACTTGGGCATTTATTACTTGGACCATATTCGCGATTTATTTCCATACTCGAACAAATAAGAATTTGGAAGGTTTAAATTCGGCAATTGTTGCTTCGATCGGTTTTCTTATAATTTGGATATGCTATTTTGGGGTTAATTTATTAGGAATAGGACTACATAGTTATGGTTCATTTACATTAATATCCTAATTGAATTCAAGAACGAGTTTAACAAATATAACCATAAGCCAGTTTAACATATATATAAGAAGCTTCAGGTAAGTCGTTGAGAACCTTTTGAATCACTCCATTACTTGAGTGATTCAAAAGGTTCTCGCAAATGTTAAACATATCTGATTACAATTCCGTTTTTTTTTTTTAATAACTACCTATAAAAAAAAATTAGCTATAAAAAAAATTCGATAGAATAGCTTCGACCTTGTCAACTGATAATGAGAAAACGAAATCCGGATAAATACCAATACTAATTACAGGCAGAAGGATAGCAATCGAAACAAATAATTCCCGTGGTCCAGAATCAAAAGAATAAGAATTTGTGGCATTAAGCAGCTTGTATCCATAGAACATCTGGCGTAACATAGATAATAAATAAATAGGAGTCAATATCGTTCCAACTGCCGCTCCAAAAGTAATTAGTATTTTTGGCATTAAAAAATATTTTTTGGCGGTAATTATTCCAAAAAATACTACCAATTCTGCAAAAAAGCCGCTCATGCCCGGTAATGCAAGAGAAGCTAATGATAAGATACTGAACATCATGAATATTTTTGGCATTAGGGTAGCCATTCCGCCCATTTCGTCAAGATAAACAAGACGTATTCTATCATAACTTGTTCCTGACAAGAAAAAAAGCGCAGCGCCAATAAATCCATGAGATATTATTTGTAAAATGGCCCCGTTGAGTCCCATATCGCTTATAGAGCAAATTCCTATAATTGTAAAACCCATATGAGATACAGAAGAATAGGCTATTCTTTTTTTTAAATTTTTTTGACCAGAAGATGTTGAAGCTGCATAGATTATTTGTATTGCGCCTACTATTATCAACCAAGAAGAAAATATAGAATGGGCGTGGGATAATAATTCCATATTTATTCGAACCAATCCATATGCTCCCATTTTTAATAAGATTCCAGCTAAAAGCATACAAGTACTGTAATGTGCTTCTCCATGGGTGTCTGGTAACCATGTATGTAAGGGTATAATCGGTGATTTGACAGCAAAAGCAATAAGAAATCCAATATAGAATAGTATTTCCAAGGTCACAGGATATGATTGATTAGCTGATGTTTCAAAATTGAATGTTGGTTCATTGGAAGCATAGAAAGCGATACCTAAAGCTCCCATTAATAAAAAAACGGAACTTCCTGCAGTATACAAAATAAATTTTGTAGCTGAATACAGACGTTGCTTTCCCCCCCACATGGCTAGAAGTAGATAAACAGGAATTAATTCTAACTCCCACATAATGAAAAAAAGTAAAAGATTTTGAGAAGAAAATAATCCTATTTGACCACTATACATTGCTAACATCAAAAAATGAAATAATCGAGAATCCCGAGTAATTGGCCGAGCCGCTAAAGTAGCTAAAGTGGTGATAAATCCGGTCAGTAAAATAGGTCCTATAGAAAGTCCATCTATTCCTAATCTCCAGTAAAAATCAAAAAAATTAATCCATTGATAAGACTCCGTCAATTGGATTAAGGGATCGTCCAATTGGAAATAATAAGAGAATGCATAGGTCATTAAAAGGAGTTCTAGTACACATATAAGTATAGTATACCACCTAATTACCTTATTTCCTCTATGAGGGAAAACGAAAATCAAGGAACCCGCGAATATTGGTAAAACTACTAATACTGTTAACCAAGGAAAAGAATTCGTGGTAAAGACAAGATACACTTGGACAAGAAAAACCCGTACTCGAAAACCTAATCTATTTTTTTATTATTATTTTTTTAGTACGGGTTTTTGTCGGTAAACAAAAAATCAAATGTATTCAAGTGGTTTTTTCTGGAAAATATCAATAAGCTAGACCCATGCTTCGAGTTGTTTCATGCCATAGATAAACTCGAACACTCAAGAAATCAGTTGGACAGGCGGATTCGCATCTCTTACAGCCAACACAGTCTTCCGTTCTTGGAGCAGAAGCAATTTGCTTAGCTTTACACCCGTCCCAAGGTATCATTTCTAATACATCTGTGGGGCAGGCCCGGACACATTGAGTACACCCTATACATGTATCATAGATTTTTACTGAATGTGACATTGGAGCTATAATTTTTTTTTAAAAAAAAACGTCATAAATTTTCGATCTAGTAAATTTTGAAATGAATCATATATTTAGACACCAGATGAATCAATGATTTATCATAATTTGTCTATTCAATTTCGGATCGACTCATGAGATAGAACCAAGATACTTTAATTTCTTACGTTTTCGTAAACATTATCAGATACGCTATCTATCATAAATATCAATTCAAATTAATGAATCTAAATATTTTATATGATTAATACTACTTATTCAACAAATTCAATTGATTGATACGGATTGATTTTCTGTTACGATAAATTGACGAAACTATAGCCAGCCCGATAGCTGCTTCAGCGGCTGCGATAGATATAATAAAAATTGAAAAAATATTTCCTTTTAATTGGCGACTATCAAAAAAATCAGAAAATGTTACTAAATTTATATTGACGGCATTCAGTATAAGTTCAAGACACATAAGGGCTCTAACCATATTTCGACTCGTGATCAATCCATAGATACCGATAGAAAATAAATAAGCACTCAAACCAAGCACATGTTCGAGCATCATGGCCCCACTCCTTAGCGATTTCGATTTATTTCAATATGAACAATGAACAACAATTTAACATCAAGAGATTAGATTGACTAGAATAAGAATATCACAAGTACAAAACAAAAAAAAAGATTGGAATATAGATCGAATAAAAGAATTTATATATGAATAATCCTCAAATAAATGTGATAACATAGAATAAAGTCTGATTTGGATTGCGATTACCAATTAAAAAGATTTATTACTGACGAGCCGTGGCAATCGCACCTATCAAAGCAACTAAAAGAATTATTGAAATGAATTCAAATGGAAGAAAAAAATCTGTTGCTAAATGAATTCCAATTTGTTGACCATTACTTACCAAATCTTGCTCTATAATCTGGTTTGCTCTTGTAGTCCAAATAATCCCATACCATGTTGTATCTGAAATAATAGTAATTAGTAAAACAAAAAGACTTGTACAAATTAGGGAAGTAAGACCATTCCCAACAGTCCAAAGATTGAAATCTTTGTAATCTTCTGAACCATTCATGAACATCACAGCAAATAAAATTAAAACATTTATAGCTCCCACATAAATAAGGAGCTGCGCCGCAGCTACAAAATGAGAGTTTGATAAAATATAGAATAAGGATATACAAACAAGAACCAATCCCAATGAAAAGGCAGAAAAAATTGGATTGGTAAGTAATACCACTCCTAGACCTCCTAATATAAGACCTAATCCTAGAAAGACTAAAAGAAAATCATGTATTGGTCCAGGTAAATTCATTGTACGTAAAATAAAAGATAAAAAAATCAAATTCTTTTTTTTCATGACTTTATTGACCCGACCAGGAGAAACTTATTTAGAATGGGTTAATTTAATCCTAAAAGGTTAAAATTACTGTAGTACTGATATCAGACTAATCCCATTCTTTCTCGAAAAAATAAAAATGGATACTTTAATTTCTATTTCGAAATAGAAATAATTATGGATAGAATTATGACTATATTAATAGATTTTCAATCTAAATTAAGCTACGCTGCAATTCTTACCAATCAATCAAATCCAATCGCTAGTTGGGATTTGTAGCTTTTGTAGTTATTGACCAAACAAAATGCAAAATGAAAAAAAAAGATTTCAGACTTTTAGATCAAACCTAGATCTTTGTTTAATGATTAAAAATGACTCTTCAATCAATCTTTAATCAAAGGGGGTTTGTCCATTTTGATTAAAGATTGAGGTGAATTCAAAATTGTTCGAATTGTATAATCGTCAATTACTGACATTGGTAAACGACCTAAAGCAATTTGGTTATAATTCAATTCGTGACGATTATAGGTAGAAAGTTCATATTCTTCAGTCATTGATAAACAATTAGTTGGACAATACTCAACGCAGTTGCCACAAAATATACAGATTCCGAAATCAATACTGTAATTAAGCAATCGTTTCTTTCGAATATTAGTTTCCAATTCCCAATCAACAACAGGTAAATCTATAGGACATACACGAACACATACTTCACAAGCAATGCATTTATCAAATTCAAAATGGATTCGACCGCGGAAACGCTCCGATGTGATTAATTTTTCATAAGGATATTGAATAGTTACCGGTAAACGATTTACGTGGGATAAGGTAGTCATGAAACTTTGACCAATGTACCTTGCAGCCCGTATGGTTTGTTGACCATAATTCATGAACCCAGTTACCATAGGGAACATATCGTGAATCTCTATGAATAATTTTATATTTGTTTCTTTATCTTGTTTGAGACAAACTATAAATATACAAAAGAATTACTTTATAGTGAAAAGAGTTGGGAAGAGGTTGTTAATAATAAATTGCCAAGAGAAATAGGTAAAAGAAATTTCCATCCAAGATTTAATAGTTGGTCCATTCTTAGTCTAGGTAAAGTCCATCTTGTTGTGATAGGAATGAACAAGAACAAATAAGTTTTAACCAATGTAATAAGAATACCCATTGTTGTTCCAAAAACTCTACCTACTTTATTTATTTCAAAATCAAAAAACTCCGGGACAGATATGTACGGAATAGAGATATTCCAACCGCCCAAGTAAAGAACTGCTACAAATAATGAAGAGACTAATAAGTTTAGATAGGAAGCAACATAAAATAAACCAAATTTGATACCCGAATATTCAGTTTGATAACCTGCTACTAATTCTTCTTCTGCTTCTGGTAAATCAAAAGGTAATCTCTCACATTCTGCTAGGGAAGAAATGAAAAAAATGATAAATCCTATAGGTTGACGCCACAAATTCCATCCCCCCAAACCATATTTTGATTGTGCCTCAACTATATCAACTGTACTCGAACTGTTAGATAATCATAGTCGGTGATGACATCACTGTCCCCATCGCTATTACAGAACCATACATGAGATTTTCACCTCATATGGCTCCTCGAAGGCCATAAATAAATCTAAGGGCCAGATCATATTATTTATCTTGATCTATTTGTAGGATAGATAGGATCAAAATCTATCGGATGCCCCCAATTCAAAAATTTGACCAATGTAATTCTGTCTGTTATAATACTAAAGTAAAGTACTTCTGAATTGATCTCATCTTTTAAGAATTTCAATTTTTCTTTCTTGAGCAATAACTTAAATCTTTCAATAAAATACTTCTTGTAGAAATACCAATAAATATTTCAACCTATCATTTTCGATTACGAAAAAGAATTAGACATTCCATTAGTTCATGAATTATGACACGAATTCAATTTATATTTATATGAATATCGAGATAGGAAAGAAAGAAGAATAAAGGATTCTTTTTTTTTTCTTTTTCTATTGTAAGTCTATTCTTTTTTTTGTTCCTATTCTTCCTTCTGAAAAAAAAAGGAAAAGATTACTTCGTTCCTGATAGTCATTTGTTTAATTGGTGGATAGGAGCATACTCTGGATCGGAATCGTGGGGAGTACTGCCTGATCATTTCTACTAATTTAAAGCCCCAATTAATATTCTTTTATTTTTGATAATTCTATTACTAATCTTTTATGTATCTTGGTGTTCCTAACCATCCACTCATTTTTATTTTTACTCAACTGCTCGGTAGCATTACTAGCATTACAATAATATATATATATATATATAAATGATAGTAAAAACTCAATAAGGTTGATTCTTTGAGCCCGCTTTCAAGCCAGGATGACTAATCAACCAATTTTGGGACAAATGATCTCATCTTCTTATGTTTATTTGTGCTTTCCTGTTGTACATAAGAAATGAGTCTCGATTTTTTTTACTGCAAATTTAGAAGCTGTTTTCTTTCACTCATATAACTATCTAATTTAGTTCATCAACCCAAATGATGAATAAAAAAATAAGGATATATATTCAATATATTCAATTAATTTTACCTTTTTCCTAATAAAAAAAAAAAGGGGGGGATAGGGAAAAATTTATGTTTCAACGAATCGCACGTAGAGATATGGATAATACACAGAGGGTTAATGGTATTTCATAACTAATCGATTGAGCGGCAGCTCGTAGACCACCTAAAAAGGAATATTTATTATTTGATCCATATCCTGACATAAGAAGTCCAATGGGAGCAATACTTGAAATGGCAATCCATAAAAATACGCCGATATTTAGATCCGCTAAAACAAAGTGATAGCCAAAAGGAATTACTGAATAGCTTAATAGAGTTGATATGGCTGCTATGGATGGTCCGATACTAAATAAACGAGTATCCCCTCTAGATGGAAAAAGATTTTCTTTGAAAAGTAATTTTGTTCCATCCGCTAGAGCTTGAAGAACTCCAAAAGGACCGGCATATTCAGGTCCAATACGTTGTTGTATCCCTGCAGAAATTTCTCTTTCTAACCACACAATTACTAGTATGCCTATCGTGATTCCCAATACAAGAGTCAAAATAGGGACAAGCATCCATATAATTCCATAGATCTCGTTTAAGGATTTCAATCTGGAAAAAGAATTGATAGCTTGTACTGTTGTTGGATCAATTATCATTTCAACGATCAACTTCCCCCATAATAATATCTATGCTACCTAATATTGTCATAATATCAGCCAATTTCATTCTTTTAATTAATTGAGGAAGAATTTGCAAATTGATAAAACCCGGCGGGCGAATTTTCCATCTCCAAGGAAAACTACTTTGATCCCCTATCAGAAAAATTCCCAACTCTCCTTTTGGTGCTTCAACTCTAACATAAAGTTCTTGTTTCGGCAATTCAAAGGCGGGAGAAGTTTTTTTACTAATAAATCGATATTCAAAATCATTCCATTCTCGATTCCTTTCTCTAGCAAAACTTCGAGTTTCTAAATTTTCATAAGGCCCCCCTGGAATCCCTTCCAAAGCCTGTTGAATAATTTTTACGGATTCCGTCATTTCACCAATTCGGACTAAATAACGAGCTAGCGAATCCCCTTCCTTTTGCCACTGGACTCCCCAATCAAATTCGTCATAACACTCATAATGATCAACTTTACGAAGATCCCATCGTACTCCGGAAGCTCGTAGCATTGGTCCTGATAAACCCCAATTTATTGCTTCTTCTGCACTAACAATACCTATTCCTTCAACTCGTTGTAAAAAAATAGGATTTCGCGTAATAAGTTTTTGATATTCAGCAACTCCTGTTAAAAAATAATCGCAGAAATCCAAACATTTATCTAACCAGCCATGAGGTAGATCAGCTGCTACTCCTCCGATACGAAAATAATTATGCATCATTCTCATACCAGTCGCAGCTTCGAATAAATCATATATTAACTCTCTTTCTCTAAAAATGTAGAAGAAAGGGGTCTGCCCACCAATATCTGCCATAAAAGGGCCAAGCCATAAGAGATGAGAAGCTATACGACTCAACTCCAACATAATTACTCTGATATAGCTAGCTCTTTTAGGTACTTGAATATTTCCCAACTGTTCCGGTCCATTTATGGTTATCGCTTCTGTAAACATAGTAGCTAAATAATCCCAACGTGTTACATAAGGCAAATATTGTATAATTGTTCGGTTTTCCGCAATTTTTTCCATCCCTCTGTGTAAATAACCTAATATTGGTTCGCAGTCAATAACATCTTCACCGTCTAGACTAAGGATGAGTCGAAGAACGCCATGCATTGATGGGTGGTGGGGCCCCATATTGACTATCATAAAGTCCTTTCTTGTAGCTGGTACATTCATAGGGGGTTCCTCGATTGATTTTTCCATGAATTACTGAAAACGAAAATAAGTTCATCAAAATTCAAGTTTAAGACCTAATAAATCAAATAATAAAAAAAAAAAAAGACTCTTCAAATTAACGAGTTTTTGATTCCCGAATGTTCAACTGGCTAATTAATTCTTTATAACGTACTCCATTTTTCTTTGCCAAATAAGATAGTAGTCGTTGGCGTTTTCCTAGAATTTTCCGTAAACCTCTTTGAGATAAATAGTCTTTTCTATGCAATTCCAAATGTGAAGTAAGTCTTCGTATCTTATTAGTAAAACTTACTATTTGAAATTCAACGGATCCCTTGTTTTCTTTGTTGTCTTCTTGTGAAATAATTGAAATGAATGCACTTTTTACCATAAAATGAAATCCCCCTCCTCCCGCCTTTGTTAAGTATAGTTTTATTGATCAGTAATAATAAATAATGTAATATTAAATAAGAATGTCAGTTGGTTTGAATTTGGTATACACAATAATCTTCAATTCGTTAGGAATTCCAAAATCAATCCAATTTTTTTTTGATTCGGCTAGAAATACATAAAAGATGGTATATTTCTTCCCTTACAAAGGAAAAAAAATTATATCTATATCTAATAATCTAAAACGAAAAATTGGATTGATTCATTTCTAGATCGAATTGATACATGATTGAATTCCATATATCAGAATGGAATATGGGATGTAAAACAATGTATATGGCGTCTCTCTTTGTTTTCATATATTTCATATACTAGATTAGATATGCTATGGGATATATATGACAAATGGAACTTTACCGAATTTTTAATCGTGGACATATATGTATCCTTACCATACTAAACCGACTAGCATTATTGGTATCAAACCAATAGCGATTTATACAAGCTAAATCTTCTAATCGATAATTGGGCCAAAGAAAAAGTTTTAATTTAATTAGTTTATTTTTATCTCTATCAAAACGTTTGCTTTTATCTATAATGTGAGCGTGGTTTTTTATGTTATTATTATTGATAATTTCTGTATTGATATCATTTTCATTTTTTGAATTGAAAGAAATTAGAATTCTCAATTCTCTACGATGTTTAGAGGATAAAAGATTTTCGGGAACAAGTAAATCATAATTATTTTTGTCTTTATTTCTAATTAAACTTTGATTTATTACAATAGAGTTTTTTTTTCTGTATCTTTGATTAATTTGTTGTTTTCTCTTATGAACCAATAAAATATTTATGGTTTGATACATAATAAATTTTCCATCATTTTTTACCGACAGACGGGTTGATTCGATAATCAATATTCCCTTTTTCATCAATTCTGTAAGAGTTAAATCTTTCTGAATCATTAGAATATCTAGACTCAGTTCTCCCCTTTGAATAGAGGATATAATAATTTCTCGTGGATTTGTCAGTCTAAGCAAGAGACAATATATTTTGATATTATTGATTATTTTTTGATTTAAAGAATCATCCCATCTTAATTGAAAGCATAAATACCTTTTTAGCAAAAAATCAAGTTCTGCTTCCGTATTACTTTTGTATTGCTTTTTCTTTCTACGCTCTTTCCTGTCTGATCTTGCATAATCTTCTTCAACATCTTTTTCTTGGTTTGCTAGAACTGATTCAAGATCTACTTGATCCTCAGACTCTTTTTCTTCATGATTTTTATTTTTTAATTGAATGGATTTTGTTTCATTCGATGATAAAGGATCGTTATTTTGCTTTCTGTTGATTTTTTTATTTTCACTAACATCTTTAGTTCCATTAAAATTTAAAAAAAGTAATTTGATTGGTATCATCCATGATTTTATCTTATATGCCTTGCAAAGTATCACAAATTTTGGAAAGAACCAAAATTCTAAATTTGATGTAGGACGATCTAGTATTTCTTCATTCATTCCCATCCAATCAAAAAGGTTTTTTTTTTGTTTGGTTCCGGTATCGATCCAGGATTCAATATCGACTTTCTTTCTAAGACAAAAAGGGAGAATTCTCCAATCCAAATATTTTCTATGCGAGCTTTTTTCCGTATCGATAATATCATCTTCTCTTAGATGCTTATTGACAGGGATACCTCCCGACATATCAAATAATTTACTTTTATCTATTTTGTAATTATAAAAAATCTCTTGCTTATTATTTAATTTGAATGGTAATTCATAAATAGATGAGTCTTTCTTATCTTCATAATTAATGGATTTATATAATAAAATATTATATCTATAGTATTTTTTAAAATTATCTTTTTGGTTCGATAATGAATCGACTTCCAAATTATTTTGTTTTTCGTAATGAATTAATTGGTCTTTTTCATATAAATTCCATTTATTTAAATCCTTATTTTGAATCATATGCTGTTGATTCATTTTATTTCGCCATTTTTGCGATATTAAGCTAGACCATCTGATCTGAGATAAATCGTATTTATATTGATAATTACTTCTTACCCAGTTTTTCCATTCATTCATTACAGAATTTTTAAAATTTGTATTTTTTAATTTGAACTGAAATCCTCCTTGGACTCCAAAATAATCTTTTATTTCATTCTTAAGAAAACGAGATGCTCCATGATATTGAAGTACAGATCTTAACTTATATAGGTTAATAACTTGGACTTGTGATAATTTGTAAAATACATATGCTTGTGACAAAGAGGTTACGTTATACAAAATCTGTGAGTTCTTGTTAAAATTACTATAATTAAATACCTTTTTTATACTCGAGATAAAGTGAATTAGTGTATTTTGATTTGTTTTATCAAGTCTTTGGTGATTTTCGTTTTTATTATACATAGAAATGTATTTAGTAATCATTTTTCTTGGTGATTCACGAAAAAACTGTACATTGATCCTCGGAATATTAATGATAGCTAGAAGGATATCTATATATATCTTTTCAATCAAAATTTTTATAAAAAAATATGATTTACGGACTAATTGAGCATTGTTTCTTTTTAATATCTGTAAAATATTTTTTGATGATTTTAATTTTAATCGTTTAGCATTATAACTTAGTTTGTTAGGACTAATATTTCTTTCTGAGATTATAAATCGTTTTTTCTTTTCTTTTGTAATTTTTTCTATTTGATTTCTTATTGTCTTTGTTCTGGCATTCAGATCTTTCATTTTTTTTTCTGTCAGTGAATAGTTTATCCAATCCATAGATCGAATTGAAGTGGAAAATTTATGAATAGTCCCATTAGTGATTGGTGAATCTTTTTCGTTTTTAGTTTCATTTAATTCAGATACTTCTCTAAATCCAAATAATAGAATCGGATTTCTTTTTGATTTTGATATTATTTCTTTTACAAATAGAATACTTTTGATGAACCAGTTTTTTGTTTCTTTCGGTAAATGTAGAAATATTTTTCTTTTTTCTTTAAAAATTGTTAGAGTTAGAAAACCATTTTTTTTCAACTTTCTAATTTTTTTTTTTAATTTTTTAAAAATGGGTTCAAAAAGTGAAAGTTCTTTTCGGGGAGAACCAAAAGGAAGTTCAGTTTCCATTCCCCAAACTGTTAAAAAACAAAAATCATGTTTTTGTCTTTTCTTTTTTATTGGATCTTTAGAAAAGAATTTTAACTTAGATCTGTGCCAAGGTTGTAGTCGAAAAGGAAATAGGATCTTTATTTGAATACCGTCTGTTAACCAGTTTTTAGGAAATTCTGTTTCTGATAATTGAACTCCATTATAAGTGCATTTAACATGCATTTCTCTATTCCAATCCTTTAAATCCTCGGACCATTCGGGAATTTGAAATAATAACATACGAATGATATTTTTAGCTATTATTAATGAAGGCAATATAATATATTTTCGAAGAATCGATTGAATTACTAAAACACAACCTCTTATTGCTTGAGCAAAAATAATGCTATCCCAGGTTTCAGCTATTTCTATACGAACTTTTTCTTCTCGTTTGTCTTCTTCTCGTCTGTTTTTGCTCTCTGCTTTTTCTTTTTTGTCACTTTCCTTTGTTTTTTCTTCTGTATAAGTAGAATCTGAAATTGTAAATTCTGATTTTTTACGCATCCAATTTATAAACATTATTTTCATTAGCTCAGAAGTATCAAAAGCAAAAAAAAGAAATTTCTCTATTCTGTCCAAAAAAAGGGGAGAATGCAAATTTGCTTGAAACAGTTTCAAAATAGCTATTTTTCGCCTTTGTGTTCGCATGGAGCCCTTTATTATATCTCGACGAAAGTCCGATTGTTGTGAATAACGTATCAAAGCCACTTCGCCCGTTTGATCAAAATTAGTTGTATCTTTAGTTTTGGAATTATTATAAGTATTAGAATCCGGATTTTCTTGATTATCAGTAAAAATTACTACACGTTTGGCTTTTCGTGAACGAATCTCATGATCCTCCGCCGCGTTTTCTTCATTTTCACCCTCTTGTTGTTCCAAATCATCAATTAATTTGTATGACCATCGAGGAATTTGTTTACTTATTTC